TTAAAAATAAGCTAAATAAAGCTTTTGGGTTCATACCCCAAATATAAAGGAAATACCTTTTTTTTAAATAAAGTGCCTGAAAAAGGATTATTCTGATAGGATAAATCATGTAAATTATTTTACCTTTATTATATTTTATAGAATTAAACTATACCTAATAATATCAAAAATTATTGTGCATCTTACACTAAAATATATTTATAAATAAAATGAATTTTAAATTTCACAAAGAATATTTTTCTATTTTAAATCATATTTATATTTAATTCTAATAAAATATTTTTTTTTTTTATATTATTTTTTAGAACTTTTATTTCTATTTCATCTAATTCTTGATTAGGATGTTGAATTGGATTAGAAATCAATTTATTAAGTTTTATCCCCCTAATTTCAAACCCCAATAACTTAATAAATTCAGAAGCATCTTTAAAATATTTTCTTACTCAGTCTATTGCCTCAATTAATTTTTTATTTTCTATTTTATTAAAAAATTTAATATTAAAAAATTTTTTTATTGATAATATTTTTTCCATTTTAATTAATTCTTCTATATTAATAAAAATAGGATCTTTCCCCTTCCATTTTTGATTCCCTAATATTATAGAAGGATTATCTTGAATAAATTGTTTAATTTTAATAACATGACAAAAAATTACACCTATAATTTTATTATCTTATTATTTTAATAAAAAATTTTTATTAATTATTATAATTTTTAATGCTATTGTTGGAGCTATCGGAGGATTTAATCAAACATCACTTCGTAAATTAATAGCTTTTTCTTCAATTAATAATTTAGGTTGAATAATTGCTGCATTGATAATTAGAGAAAATTTATGAATAATATATTTTTTTTTATATTCATTTTTAATTAGTATTATTTGTTTTTTATTTTATATATTAAATACATTTTATATTAATCAACTTTTTAACTTTAATATAAATTTTTCAATTAAAATTTCAATTATTTTAAATTTTTTATCTTTAGGGGGATTACCTCCTTTTTTAGGATTTTTTCCAAAATGAATAATTATTAATTATTTACTATTAAATAAATTTTATTTAATTTCTTTTATTTTTATTATAATAAGTTTAATTATATTATTTTTTTATATTCGTATTATTTACTCTTCATTAATATTTTTTTCATTTAAATTAAAATGATTTAAAATTTTTATTAAAAATAATTCATTAATTATTATTAATTTTTTAAATTTTATTTCTTTATTAGGTATAATTCTTAGAACTTTATTTTTTTTTTAAAAAGGTTTTAAGTTAAATTAAACTAATAATCTTCAAAATTATTTATAAAGAAATTTCTTTAAGCCTTAGTAAATTTTTACCCCTTAAAATTTGCAATTTTATATCATTATTGACTATAAGACTTAATAAAAGAGAATTTTCTCGTTAATAAATTTACAATTTATCGCTTATTCCTCAGCCATTTTATTAATTAGCGAAAATGACTTTTTTCTACAAATCATAAAGATATTGGAACTCTATATTTTATTTTTGGAATTTGAGCAGGAATAGTAGGAACTTCATTAAGTTTATTAATTCGAACAGAATTAGGTAATCCAGGATCTTTAATTGGAGATGATCAAATTTATAATACTATTGTTACAGCTCATGCCTTTATTATAATTTTCTTTATAGTAATACCTATTATAATTGGGGGATTTGGTAATTGATTAGTTCCTTTAATATTAGGGGCTCCTGATATAGCTTTCCCACGAATAAATAATATAAGATTTTGATTATTACCTCCCTCATTAATATTATTAATTTCAAGTAGAATTGTAGAAAATGGAGCAGGAACAGGATGAACTGTTTACCCCCCTTTATCTTCTAATATTGCTCATGGAGGATCATCAGTAGATTTAGCAATTTTTTCCTTACATTTAGCTGGAATTTCTTCTATTCTAGGAGCAATTAATTTTATTACTACTATTATTAATATACGAGTCAATAATATATCATTTGATCAAATACCATTATTTGTGTGATCAGTAGGTATTACTGCTCTTCTTCTTCTTCTTTCTCTACCTGTATTAGCTGGAGCTATTACTATACTCTTAACTGATCGAAATCTTAATACTTCATTTTTTGATCCTGCAGGAGGAGGAGATCCAATTTTATATCAACATTTATTTTGATTTTTTGGTCACCCAGAAGTTTATATTTTAATTTTACCAGGATTTGGATTAATTTCTCATATTATTTCTCAAGAAAGAGGAAAAAAAGAAACATTTGGAGCTTTAGGAATAATTTATGCTATAATAGCAATTGGTTTATTAGGATTTATTGTATGAGCACACCATATATTTACTGTAGGTATAGATATTGATACTCGAGCTTATTTTACTTCTGCTACTATAATTATTGCAGTACCTACAGGTATTAAGGTATTTAGTTGATTAGCAACTTTACATGGAACACAAATTAATTATAGTCCTGCAATATTATGAAGATTAGGATTTATTTTTTTATTTACTGTAGGAGGATTAACAGGTGTTGTTTTAGCAAATTCTTCTATTGATATTACTCTTCATGATACTTATTATGTTGTAGCTCATTTTCATTATGTATTATCTATAGGAGCTGTATTTGCAATTATAAGAGGATTTATTCATTGATACCCTTTATTTACAGGATTAATAATAAATCCTTATTTATTAAAAATTCAATTTATTTCAATATTTATTGGAGTAAATTTAACCTTTTTTCCTCAACATTTCTTAGGGTTAGCAGGTATACCTCGACGATATTCAGATTATCCTGATAGTTTTACTTCATGAAATATTATTTCCTCTTTTGGATCATATATTTCACTTTTATCTTTAATATTTATAATAATTATTATTTGAGAATCAATAATCAATAAACGAATTATTTTATTCCCATTAAATATATCATCTTCTATTGAATGATATCAAAATTTACCTCCAGCTGAACATTCATATAATGAATTACCTATTTTAAGTAATTTCTAATATGGCAGATTATATGTAATGGATTTAAACCCCATTTATAAAGGAATATCCTTTTTTTAGAAATGGCAACATGATCTAATTTTAATTATCAAGATAGAGCTTCACCACTTATAGAACAAATTATTTTCTTTCATGATCATACTTTAATTATTTTAATTATAATTACAATTTTAATTTTTTACTTAATAACAAGATTATTTTTTAATAAATATATCAATCGATTTTTATTAGAAGGTCAAATAATTGAACTAATTTGAACAATTTTACCAGCTTTAACTTTAATTTTTATTGCTTTACCTTCTCTACGATTACTTTATTTATTAGATGAATTAAATAATCCTTTAATTACTCTAAAATCTATTGGACATCAATGATATTGAAGTTATGAATATTCAGATTTTAGCAATATTGAATTTGATTCATATATAATTAATCAAAATGACATAAATATTAATAATTTTCGATTATTAGATGTAGATAATCGAATTATTTTACCTATTAATAATCAAATTCGAATTTTAGTAACAGCAACTGATGTAATTCATTCCTGAACTGTTCCATCCTTAGGAGTAAAAGTTGATGCAAATCCAGGTCGATTAAACCAAACTAGTTTTTTCATTAATCGACCTGGATTATTTTTTGGACAATGTTCAGAAATTTGTGGAGCTAATCATAGATTTATACCAATTGTAATTGAAAGAATTTTAATTAAAAACTTTATTAATTGAATTAATAATTATTCATCATTAGATGACTGAAAGCAAGTATTGGTCTCTTAAACCACTTTATAGTAAATTAGCAATTACTTCTAATGAAAGAATTAGTTAATTTATAACATAAATATGTCAAATTTAAATTATTACTTTAGTAATATTCTTTTATTCCACAAATAATACCAATCAATTGAATATTTTCATTCATATTTTTTATTATTATTTTTATTATATTTAATATTATAAATTATTTTATTTTTAATTATAAAAATAATTATAATAATTCAGATAATAAAAACTTTTTAAAAAATAAAAATATATTCTGAAAATGATAACTAATTTATTTTCAATTTTTGATCCTTCAAGTAATATTTTTAATTTATCATTAAATTGAATTAGAACTTTTATTGGATTAATATTTATTCCTTATTCTTTTTGATTAATTCCTAATCGACATTTTATTATTTGAAATTTTATTTCTAATAAATTACATAATGAATTTAAAACATTATTAGGAACTAATAGATTTAATGGATCAACATTTATTTTTATCTCATTATTTTTTTTTGTTTTATTTAATAATTTCTTAGGACTTTTTCCCTATATTTTTACAAGTACTAGACATTTAAATATTTCTCTTTCTTTATCTTTAACTTTATGATTAAGATTCATAATTTATGGATGAATTAATAATACTCAACACATATTTATTCATATAATTCCTCAAGGAACTCCTACTATTTTAATACCTTTTATAGTATTAATTGAAACTATTAGAAATATTATTCGACCTGGAACTTTAGCTGTTCGTCTTACCGCAAATATAATTGCAGGACACTTATTATTAACTTTATTAAGTAATACAGGATCATTAATACCTAATTATCTTTTATTTATTTTAATTTTTATTCAAATTTTATTATTAATCTTAGAATCTGCAGTTGCAGTAATTCAATCTTATGTTATTACTATTTTAAGAACACTTTATTCTAGAGAAGTTAATTAATGACACTTAATCACAATCACCCATATCATTTAGTAGATTATAGACCATGACCTTTAACAGGAGCTATTGGAGTTATAACATTAGTAACAGGAATAGTAAAATGATTTCATAATTTTAACATAAATTTATTAATTTTAGGTTATATTATTGTTTTATTAACTATATATCAATGATGACGAGATATTTGCCGAGAAGGAACATTTCAAGGTAAGCATACAATTTTAGTTTCTAATGGATTACGATGAGGAATAATTTTATTTATTACCTCAGAAGTTTTATTTTTTGTATCTTTTTTTTGAGCATTTTTTCATAGAAGTTTATCTCCAAATATTGAAATTGGATCTATATGACCACCTTCAAGAATTATCCCATTTAACCCATTTCAAATTCCTTTATTAAATACAATTATTTTAATTACATCAGGAATTACAGTTACATGAGCTCATCATGCCTTAATAGAAAATAATTTTACTCAAACATCCCAAGGATTATTTTTTACTGTTATATTAGGAATTTATTTTTCTATTCTTCAAGCTTATGAATATTTAGAAGCCCCATTTACTATTGCAGATAGAGTTTATGGATCAACATTTTTTATAGCAACAGGATTCCATGGATTACATGTTATTATTGGAACAATTTTCCTACTAACATGCTTAATTCGACATCTAAATAATCATTTTTCTAATAACCATCATTTTGGATTTGAAGCAGCAGCATGATATTGACACTTTGTAGATGTAGTTTGATTATTCCTTTATATTTCAATTTATTGATGAGGAAATTAATTATTTATATAATATATTTAGTATATTTGACTTCCAATCAAAAAGTTTAATAATTAATTAATATAAATAATTTTAATCTTATTAATTCTATCAACTATTATTGTTATTATTTCTAATATTTTAATAATTATTTCAATAATTTTATCAAAAAAATCTCTTATAGATCGAGAAAAATGCTCACCATTTGAATGTGGATTTGATCCTAAATCTTTAGCACGAATTCCTTTTTCATTACATTTTTTTTTAATTACTGTAATTTTCCTAATTTTTGATGTAGAAATTGCATTAATTTTTCCTATAATTTCAACTTTTAAAATAGTAAATCTTTACTCATGAATAAAAACTAGATTTTTTTTTATTATTATACTTTTAATTGGATTATATCATGAATGAAATCAAAATATATTAAATTGAACTAATTAAATTTAGGATTATAGTTTATTTATTAAAACATTTGATTTGCATTCAAAAAAAATTGAAATTTCAATTTATCTTAAAATAAGAAGCAATTTTGCATTTAATTTCGACTTAAAAGAAAGAGTAATTTACTCCTTATTTAAATTATTAATTGAAACCAAATTAGAGGTATATCACTGTTAATGATAAAATTGAATAAAAATTCCAATTAGAAATATATAATAATTAAGCTGCTAACTTAATTTATAGTGGTTAATTACCATTAATATTTCTAATTTATATAGTTTAAACTTAAAACATTACATTTTCATTGTAAAAATAAAATAAATATTTTTATAAATATTTAAAGATTTAAAAAATCACCCTAATATCTTCAATATTATACTCTTATAATTAAGCTATTTAAATAAATTATTATTATAATAATAAAAATTATTATTCAAAGAATAAATCTAAATAAATAAATTTTAAAATTATTTATTTGATAAATATAATTAATAATTGAATAATACTTAACAATATTATATATACCTTGACCTCTATATAATTCTCTTCAACCTATATCAATATTTTTTAATAAATTTTGACCAAAATTTAAAAAATAATAATTTAAACCATAAGTAGATAAACTAGGTATAAATCATATTAAAGTTAAAAATATTCTTAAATTATAACTTATTAAAAATTTATTTAAAGAATAAATTCTTATATTTCTTATTAAATAACCAAAAAATATCCCAAATAAAGAAACATAAATAACTATTATTTTTATATTAAAAGGTAAATAAATTATATAAGGATAAGGAAAAATTAATCATCTTAATAATCTCCCAGAAATTACACTTATAAATAATAAAATTAATATTCTTTTTAATATAACATAATCCTCATCAAATAAATTATAAACTCTTAATAAATTAAAATCCATAACTATTAAATATATTAATAATCGAATTGTATAAAATATAGTTAATCCAGTAGATAAATAATATAAATTAAAAATTAAAAAATTTAAATTTCTCATTCTTACTATTTCTAAAATTAAATCCTTAGAATAAAATCCAGCTAAAAACGGAATACCACATAAAGCCATATTAGAAATATTTATACATAAAGAAGTAAGAGGAATATAATTTCTAATACCCCCTATTATTCGAATATCTTGATTATCATTTATTATATGAATAATTATACCAGCACATATAAATAATAAAGCCTTAAATATAGCATGAGTTAATAAATGAAAAAATGCTAAATCATAATATCCCATTCTTAAAATTCTTATTATTAAACCTAATTGTCTTAAAGTAGACAAAGCAATAATTTTTTTTAAATCAAATTCATAATTAGCAGAAATCCCAGATATAAATATTGTCAATCCAGATAATAAAAGTAATATCTTTAAAAAAAATATATCAACTAATAAATTATTAAAACGAATTAATAAATATACACCCGCAGTAACTAAAGTTGAAGAATGAACTAAAGCAGAAACAGGAGTAGGAGCTGCTATAGCAGCAGGAAGTCAAGATCTAAAAGGAATTTGAGCTCTTTTAGTTATAGCAGCTAAAATAATTAATAAACCAATAATTTTTATTGAATAATCATTATTTATAAAATTTAAATAAAAAATATAATTTCATCTCCCATAATTTATTATTCAAGAAATTACTATTAAAATTATTACATCACCAATTCGATTTGATAAAGCTGTTAGTATCCCTGCATTATAAGATTTAATATTTTGATAATAAATTACTAAACAATAAGATACTAAACCTAAACCATCTCACCCTAAAAAAATTCTAATAATATTAGGTCTAATAATTAATAAAATTATAGAAAAAACAAATAATAAAACTAAAATAATAAACCGATTTAAATTTAATTCAGAACTTATATAACTTTGTCTATAATAAATTACAGAAGATGAAATTAAAGATACAAATATTATAAATAATAAAGATATTCAATCTAATAAAATAGATATTACTACTCTTATTGAATTAAAAGAAATAATTTCCCATTCAAAAAAAAACACTATATTATTTATAATAAAATAAATAACCCCCAAAAAATTTATTAACATAAAAAAAAATAAAAAAAAAAATCTAATGAAACATAAAGAATATTTTTGAATAACCTAAAATGATTTACTCATATTTCTGACTCCACAAATCAGTATTTTTATTAAATTATTTAAGTAAAATCAAATTATTCTATAATCAATTTTTATTACTAAAATATTTAAAGGTAATCAATGTAATATTAATATTAAATATTCTCGTGACACCCCTCTATAAAATCTATATAAACCTAAATTATATTTTCCATGCTGAGTATAAGAGTATAAATATAATCTATAACCAGCTCTAAAAAAAGAAACCCCTATTAATATAATTATTGAAATTCAAGATCATCTAACTAATCTATTAATTAATCTAATTTCTCCTATTAAATTTAATGAAGGAGGAGCTGCTATATTTGAAGACATTAATAAAAATCATCATAATCTTATCGAAGGTATAAAATTTATTATTCCCTTGTTTAAAAATAATCTTCGTCTTCTTAAGCGCTCATAATTAATATTAGATAAACAAAATATACCAGAAGAACATAATCCATGTCCAATTATTAAAATATAAGATCCTAAATAACCTCAGTAATTTATAGTTATAATACCTCTAATTACTAATCTTATATGAGCTACAGATGAATAAGCAATTAAAGATTTAATATCAACTTGACAAAAACATTTTAAACTAATAAATAAACCTCCTACTAAGCTAATAATAATTCATAAAATTCCTAATTTTATATTAATTTTTTGTAAAAAAATTATAACACGTAAAAGACCATAACCCCCTAACTTTAATATAATAGCAGCTAAAATTATAGAACCTGAAATAGGAGCCTCTACATGAGCTTTTGGTAATCATAAATGAACAAAATATATTGGTATTTTTACTAAAAAAGCTATAATTATACAAAAATATAAAAAAAATATATTATAATCATAAAATTTTAAAAAATATATTATAATATAATTAATTCTATTATAAGTATAAAAAATTCCTAATAATAAAGGTAAAGAAGCAAATAAAGTATAAAATAATAAATATATTCCTGCTTGAATACGCTCAGGTTGATATCCTCAACCAATAATTAATATTAAAGTAGGAATTAATCTACCCTCAAAAAATAAATAAAATATAAATAAATTTATAACTCTAAAAGTTAAATATAATATAATTATTAATAAAATAATATTTAATAAAAAAAAATTAATAAAAAATTTACTTTTATTTAAATTTTCTCTAGCTATAATTATTAAAGCTCTAATTCAAATTCTTAATAAAATTAAACCATAAGAAATTATATCACAACCTAATATATAACTTAAATTACAAAAATTTATAATATTAACACTTAAATTTATAAATATTATTATTATTATAAATAATAATATTTGAACCATTCAAAATATATTTTTTTTAAAACATAAAGGAATTATAAATAATATTATAAATAAAAATTTTATCATTTCTAAATTAAATTAAAACTTTGAAAATAATCATTTCCATGAGTTCGAATTATTAAAACTAAAATTGATAATCCCAAAGCCCCTTCACAAACTGAAAAAACTAAAAATACTATTAATATATATATATCATAACTAATTATACTTAAATATAATAATATTAAAAAAAAAATTCTTAATACAATAAATTCTAATCTTATTAACACAATTAATAAATGTTTTTGCTTAGAAACAAAAATTATATTTCCAAATAAATATATAATAAAAATTGTAAATCATATATTTAATATTATCATTTGTTTTTATAGTTTAAAAAAAACATTGGTCTTGTAAATCAAAAATAAGATTTTTCTTTAAAAACTTCAAAGAAAAAGAACTTCTTTATCAATAATCTCCAAAATTATTATTTTTATTAAACTATTCTTTGAAATTACAAAAATATTCTTATCAATAATTATTATTTCAATTTCTATTTATATATTTTCATTAAGTCACCCATTATCTATAGGATTTTTAATTTTAATTCAAACATTATTAATTTGTTTAATGACTGGAATACTAATTAATACTTATTGATTTTCATATATTTTATTTTTAACTTTTTTAGGAGGATTATTAGTTTTATTTATTTATGTATCAAGAATTGCATCAAATGAATTATTTAAATTTTCATTTAATAATAAAATATTTTTTTTTATTATAATATTTTTTTCTATTATTATAAGTTTATTTTTTATAAATAATTTAACATGAATAAATTTAATTTTTAATGATGAAATATTAAATTCATTTAATTTATTTTTATTTTTTAATAATGAAAATAATATAAATTTAACAAAATTATATAATGATCAAACATATTTTTTAATAATAATAATAGTAATTTATTTATTTATTACACTTGTAGCAGTAGTAAAAATTACAAATATTTTTTTCGGGCCAATTCGATCTTTTAACTAATGATAAATAATTTCAAACCTATTCGAAAAACACATCCTATTTTAAAAATTATTAATGGATCATTAATTGATTTACCATCACCTTCTAATATTTCAGCATGATGAAATTTTGGATCTTTATTAGCTTTATGTTTAATTATTCAAATTATTACAGGATTATTTTTAACAATATATTATACAGCCAATATTGAATTAGCATTTTTTAGAGTTAATTATATTTGCCGAAATGTTAATTATGGATGATTAATTCGAACTCTTCATGCTAATGGAGCTTCTTTTTTTTTTATTTGTATTTATTTACATATTGGACGAGGAATTTACTATGAGTCTTTTAATTTAAAGTTTACATGAATAGTAGGAGTAATTATTTTATTTTTATTAATAGCAACAGCATTTATAGGATATGTTTTACCATGAGGACAAATATCATTCTGAGGGGCAACAGTTATTACTAACTTATTATCAGCAATTCCTTATTTAGGAACAATACTAGTAAATTGAATTTGAGGAGGATTTGCTGTAGATAATGCAACATTAACTCGATTTTATACTTTTCATTTTTTATTTCCATTTATCATTTTAATATTAACAATAATTCATTTATTATTTTTACATCAAACAGGATCTAATAATCCCTTAGGAATTAATAGAAATTTAGATAAAATTCCTTTTCATCCATTTTTTACATTTAAAGATTTAATTGGATTTATTATTCTTATTATAATATTAATTATATTAACATTAATTGATCCATATATATTAGGAGATCCTGATAATTTTATTCCCGCTAATCCATTAAGAACTCCAGTCCATATTCAACCTGAATGATATTTTTTATTTGCTTATGCCATTCTTCGATCTATTCCTAATAAACTAGGAGGAGTAATTGCTTTAGTTATATCAATTTTAATTTTAATTATTTTACCTTTTACATTTAATAAAAAAATTCAAGGTATTCAATTTTATCCATTAAATCAAATATTATTTTGATTTATAATTATTACTATTTTTTTATTAACATGAATTGGAGCACGACCAGTAGAAGATCCCTATATTATTACAGGACAATTATTAACAGTATTTTACTTCTCTTATTTTATTATTAATCCTATATTAAATAAATTTTGAGATAATTTAATTTTTAATTAATTAATTAATGAGCTTGTTATAAGCATTTGTTTTGAAAACTTAAGAAAGAATTATTTATTCTATTAATTTATACTAAATTTATTTCATTAAATTAAAATTATTTTTAATCCTAAAAATAATAATAAATAATTTAATGAAACAGGTAAATAACTTTTTCAACATAAATATATTAATTTATCATAACGATAACGTGGTAATGTTCCACGAACTCAAATAAAAAAAAAAGAAACAAAAACTAACTTTAAATAAAATAATAAACTTAAATCATAACCTCCTATATAAATAATTGTAAATAATAAACTTATAAATAAAATTCTAGAATATTCTGCTAAAAAAATTAAAGCAAATCCCCCTCTTCTATATTCAATATTAAATCCTGAAACTAATTCTCTCTCACCTTCAGCAAAATCGAAAGGAGTTCGATTAGTTTCAGCTATTAAAGAAGATAAAAATCTTAATCTTAAAGGAATTATTAAAAAAAAAAATCAAATTATAAATTGATAATTTCTAAATTTTAATAAATTAAAATCTATAATTAAAATAATTCTAGATATTATAATTAAAGCTAATCTAACTTCATAAGAAATAGTTTGAGCTACTGCACGTATTCCCCCTAATAAAGAATAATTAGAATTAGAAGATCAACCAGCTACTATTAAAGTATAAACCCCTAATCTTGTACAACATAAAAAAAATAAAATCCCTAAATTAAAACTTAATATATTAAAAGTATAAGGAATAACTATTCAAATTATTAAAGATAATATAAATCCAACAATAGGAGAAAAATAATAAGATAAATAATTAGAATAATTTAAATAAACTTGTTCTTTAGTAAATAATTTAATAGCATCAGAAAAAGGCTGTAAAATTCCTATAAATCCTATTTTATTTGGACCTTTTCGAATTTGAATATAACCTAAAACTTTCCGCTCTAATAAAGTTAAAAAAGCAACCCCAATTAAAACCCCAATAATTAAAATTAATATACCTAAAAAAATATTAAATAAATCTATAAATATCATTTACTATTTATATAATAAATTATATATTTATGACTTCTAAAACCATTACATTTTTCTGCCAAAATAGTAAATTTACATTTTAATTATTAATATTCAATTTATTAAAATTATTTTTAATATTTGATCCTTTCGTACTAAAATATTTTAATTTTCTAAAGATAGAAACCAACCTGGCTCACACCGGTTTGAACTCAGATCATGTAAGATTTTAATGATCGAACAGATCAAAATTTTAAATTTTTGCATTTAAATTTTATCTTAATCCAACATCGAGGTCGCAAACTTTTTTTTTTATTTGTACTAAAAAAAAATATTACGCTGTTATCCCTAAGGTAATTTTTTCTTATAATCATTATTAATGGATCATTTAATCATTTATTTTTGTTTATTTTTTAAAAAAAGTTTTTTTAATTTTTTTATCACCCCAATAAAATAAATTTATTAATTTTAATTTTTATTTATATATATAATCTTAAATAATAAATCTATAAAACTCTATAGGGTCTTCTCGTCTTTTAAAATTATTTTAGCTTTTTAACTAAAAAATTAAATTTTATAAATAACTTAGAGACAGTCTATATTTCATCAAATCTTTCATACAAGTCTTCAATTAAAAGACTAATGATTATGCTACCTTTGTACAGTCAATATACTGCAGCCCTTTAATATAAAATCAGTGGGCAGATTAGACTTTAAATTATTTTCTAAAAGACATGTTTTTGATAAACAAGTGAATATAAATTTTTGCCGAATTCCTTTAAATTAATTAAATAATTAAATTTTTATCTTATTATTTTAATATACTAATTTTATCATTTTAACTAATTTTTCAAAATTAAAAAATATTTTTTTATAAAAAATTAAATTTTTTCTATTAAATTTTATTTTATATAAAATTTTTTATAAAAAACTATAATTTTTAAACAATATAAATTTTAAAAATTTTAATTTTTAATTAATTAAATTATAATTATTTAATTTAAAGCTTATCCCCTAAAATATAAAATTTAAATTTTTTATAATTATAAAATAAATTATAAAATTATTTAAATTTAAAATTAAATTTTTTTCTAAAAAAACTAGATATATTTAAAAACGATTAACATTTCATTTCAAATTAATTATTAAAAATAATTATGCTACATTAACTTTATTAATTAATTATCTCTTTTAAATTCGAGATTTTTTTTTATAAAAATTCTTATTTAATAAACTCTGATACACAAGATACAATAAATAAAATTTACTTTTAAATAATTTTTTATTTAATTTATTTCAAATTTCTTTCACAATACTATTTCTCTATAAATTTTTTAATTTTTTCTATTAAAAATACTTTAACCCCTATATATTTTTAATATTAAAATTTTTTTTATTATTTATAAACTATTAATTTTTCCCCCTCAAATTAATTAATATTTTAATTTCTTTTCAATGTAAATGAAATACTTTTAACAAGCTCTAATTTGATCATTCTAGAAACACTTTCCAGTACCTCTACTTTGTTACGACTTATTTCAATTTTTAAATGAAAGTGACGGGCAATATGTACATATTTCAATTTATAATCATTTTATTAAACTAAATAAAATTACATTTAAATCCACTTTCAAATATATTTTACAAATATTATATTCATCTAAATAAATTTATTGTAATCCATCATATTCTTAATTATATTCTGCATCTTGATCTGAATTAATTTATTTTATAATTTTAAAATATTATTTTTATTAAAAAATATTTTTTTAACAACGATATACAAAATTTTAAATTAAGTAAATTTATTCGTGGATTATCAATTATTAAACAGATTCCTCTAAATGAACTAAAATACCGCCATATTATTTAAGTTTCAATAAATTATTATTTACTATTTTAGTATTTTAAATTAAATTTTTAATAATAGGGTATCTAATCCTAGTTTATATTAAAATTTATTAAATCATAATTTTTATATAAAATTTAAATAAATTAAAATTTTACCTAATAATTTATTATTTATTTTAAAATAAATTTATTTATTATATACTGAAATAATTTAATTTAACTTTTGTTTAACCGCAACTGCTGGCACAAAATTAGTTATTAATTTTTGTATTACTAAATCTTAATTTCTTAAATTTTTAATATTAATTACTACAATAATAATTTAATTATTTTTAAAATAATTAAAATTTCATACTAAAATTTATATGTAAAATAAACTTAAAATAAAATTTATAAAACATAAAAATTTTATTTATTATTATTATTATTAAAATAGATTTTTTTTTTTTTTTTTTTATATTATTATTTAATATAAATTAATAAATTTTTAATATTTCTTTTATTTTTTTTCTTATAATATTAATATTAAAAATTAATATCAATATAATCCTATAAAATTCATTTAAATAAAAATATATTAATTAATTTAATATAATATATTAATAAATTTAATTTATTATTTTATTAATTATTAATTAAATATTTAAATTTAATTTTAAATTTAATAATTAATTAAATGTTTATTATATATATATATATATATATATATATATACCATCTTTAATAATTTATATATATAAAGAAAA